TAATATATTAGATTAGTATGGAGGGAATGCCTTGGAAGAAAGATATAGGCGTGAACAATCACGAAAGTGTTGACACGAGGAAAACCTGTGACGTCAACCAACCTAGTATGGTAAACCAGGGCTATAAAGCCCACTGCTTTAGCAGTAGCAAGGGGAAGTGAAACATCTCAGTACCCTGTAGACCAAATCAACCGAGATATCGTTAATAGTGGTGAGCGAAAGCGATAAAAAGGCAAAACGAAAAATCTATTTGTTTTTTTTTATATTAAACTAATAAAAAGAGTGAAAAGAAATAAAATTTCTACCGTAGAAGGTGCTAGTCCTGTAATGACTTTTTTTTTCGTGTAAGTAGGACAAGGCAAGTTTACCTTATCCGAGTATTGGGGGACCACCCTCAAAGCCTAGAGTTGTTTTTCTTACCGATAGTGAACAAGTACCGTGAGGGAAAGGTGAAAAAGAAGTTGCGACATTGCAAAGATCCTGAAACTCCATATTTGAGTCGAAGCTATTTTAAGCAACGGCATACCTTTTGTATAATGGGCAAGTGAATCTTAATAATGGGCAAGCTTAAGCTAATTGAAGCGAAGGCGAAGATAAATCGAGTCTTTTCGGCGACCCAAAGTCCTTTGTTAAGTACCCGAAACCGGCTGATCTAAGCTTGAGCAGGCTGATATTGTAGTGGCAACACTCTTTGGAGGGCCGAACCCGTGTATGTGGCAAAATACTGGGATGACTTGAGTTTAGGGGTGAAAGGCCAATCAAAGTCGGTGATAGCTGGATTTCTGCGAAATCTATTGAAGTAGAGCGTCTTAAAAAGATAATCTGGGGTAGAGCACTGTGTAAGTAAGGGGGAGTTTATCTTTTACCAAACTTTAGCAAACTCCGAATACGGATTTTTTTATTTAGGGCAGACAGAGTATGTATGCAAAGATTCATACTCAAGAGGGAAACAGCCCAGACTGTAAGCTAAGGTCCGTAAAATAGTTTCAGTGGTAAAGGTGATATTTGCTCTTAGACCGTCAGGAGGTAGGCTTGGAAGCAGCCATTCTTTAAAGACAGCGTAACAGCTCACTGACCTAGAGTAAATGTCCCGCCAATTTTGAGGGCTTAAAACTATTACCGAAGCCTCAGACAATTTATTAAAGTGCACAACAGATTAATAGATTGTGGTAGCAGAACTTTCCGTAGGTTGTAAAAGTTTTATCGTAAGTTAAAATGAAGATATCGGAAGTGAGAATACTTGCATGAGTAGCATAAAACAATGAAATTAAAGCATTGTAGCCGTAAGTCCAAGGTTTTCGACCTTAAGTAAAGCTGGGTTGTTAGAAATTAAATTTTCAAATTAAAACGGTCCCTAAGCTATAAAGCCAAAGCTTGTAGTAATGGGTAAGATTAAACTGTTAAAGATTGCTGACGAAAAATTAAATTTATTTTTAAATTTTGCTAAGAGTAAACTACTTTTTCCAAGAAAAAGGCATCTTATTATTAACCGTACCTTAAACCGCCACAGGTGGACGGGTGGAGTACACTAAGGCTTTGAGATAACCCTGTTGAAGGAACTCGGCAAAATGACTCTGTAACTTCGGAATAAGGAGTAAAGATATGTAGCGCAAGCTATTATCTTTGGCACAAAATCGGGGGTGGCGACTGTTTATTAAAAACACAGGTCTCTGCTAACTCGTAAGAGGATGTATAGGGACTGACACCTGCCCGGTGCCGGTAGGTAAAGCTTTAATGTTTACGCGTTGAGGTCAAACCCCGGTAAACGGCGGCTGTAACTATGACGGTCCTAAGGTAGCGAAATTCCTTGTCGGGTAAGTTCCGACCCGCATGAATGGTGTAACGACTTCCCCGCTGTCTCCAACAGGGACTCAGTGAAATTACATAGGTCGTGAAGATGCGACCATCCCGCAGCTGGACGGAAAGACCCCGTGCACCTTTACTATAAGCAAATATTGTGATTCAAAAACTCAAGTGTAGAATAAGTGGGAGTTTTTAACTCAATCCTGCTAGGGATTGACGAGACATCAGTGAAATACCACTCAGAGATTTGTTGAATTACTAACTAAGGGACAGTGTTTGCTGGGTAGTTTGACTGGGGCGGTCGCCTCCTAAAGAGTAACGGAGGCATACAAAGGTAGGCTCATCTCCATCTAAGGGGAGTCGAGTATAATGGCATAAGCCTGCTTGACTGTAAGAAATACATTTCGAGCAGGGACGCAAGTTGGTCATAGTGATCCGGTGGTTCTTTGTGGACAGGCCATCGCGCAATGGATAAAAGGTACGCCGGGGATAACAGGCTAATGATCCTCTAGAGCCCCTATCGACGGGTTCGTTTGGCACCTCGATGTCGACTCATCACATCCTGGAGCTGGAAAAGGTTCCAAGGGTTCGGCTGTTCGCCGACGAAAGTGGTACGTGAGTTGGGTTTAGAACGTCGTGAGACAGTTTGGTCCCTATCTCCTGTGGGTGTTTGAAAATTCCGAGGACTAAACCTTAGTACGAGAGGACCGGGAAAACTCGATCCATTGTGTTCCGGTTGTTCCCAAAGGGGCAACGCCGGGTAGCTACATCGAGAAGAGATAATCGACCATTAGGCGAGAAACTCACCTCAAGTAAAGTTTTCATAGGGTAGTGGAAGATTACCACTTTGATAGGCGGGGGGTGTAAGAGCTGTAAGGTTTTCAGCTGACCCGTACTAATACCCAATGTATTGATTTTAAGGGCGTATAGCTCAGTTGGTTAGAGTGGTGGACTTTTAATCCGAGGGTCTTGGGTTCAACTCCCAATACGCCCAAATAAAATTTTAAAAAACCTTAAACATAAGTTAAAATATCAAATTGCATTATTTATTAATAATGTAACTTTGGTATTTCCTAACAATATGCCCGTCGTAAAACCTTTTTTAGAATAGCGTAATTTTTTTATCAAAAGGGGGATATAACTCAGCTGGTAGAGTGTACGTTTTGCATACGTGAAGTCAAGAGTTCGAATCTCTTTATCTCCAACATCGCCTGTTTTTTACTAAATATTCGAATTTTACTGGATAAAGGTTAATTAACTAATTTAGAAAAAGTAACTCAGTTGGTAGAGTGTTGGCTTGTCATGCCAATGGCCGCGGGTTCAAGTCCCGTCTTTTTCGATAAAGTTTTATGCATTTTGTTGGGAGTATAACTCAGTGGTAGAGTGTGTGCCTTACAAGCACGAAGTCGGGAGTTCGAAACTCTCTACTCCCATTTTTAAAGAGTATCGTTGTTTATTTTACAATTTAACCCTTCAAAAATGTTAGTTCAAGCTGCTAAACTTTTGGGTGCTGGTCTTGCTACTATTGGTTTAGCTGGAGCAGGTGTGGGTATTGGAACCGTTTTTGGTGCCCTTGTTTTGGGTACCGCTCGTAATCCTTCTCTGAAAGACGAGTTATTCAGAATAGCAATTTTAGGTTTCGCCTTAACCGAGGCGATTGCTTTGTTTGCTCTAATGATGGCTTTCTTAATTCTATTTGCTCTGTAAGATAATTCTCCAGAGGTAAAAAAAATAAAGTTCTAGAGAAGTCTTTATTTTTAAAATGGCGGTGTAGTTCAGTGGTTAGAATGTTGGAATCATATCCCAAATGTCAAGGGTTCGAATCCCTTCTTCGCTATTCATTTTGCGACTTTGGTGAAATTGGTAGACACGTCAGACTTAAAATCTGTTTCTATTTTAAGAGTATCGGTTCAAGTCCGATAAGTCGCAATTGGGTAGGCGAGCGTAACTCAGTTGGTTAGAGTGTCAGTTTGTGGCTCTGGAAGACGGGGGTTCAAATCCCCTCGCCCGCCTCGGCTAAATAGTATAATAGGTTTAATGCGTTGGGTTGCAAACCCAAAAATGAGGGTTCAAATCCCCCTTTAGCTTTCTTCAATAGCTCAGTTGGTAGAGCATGTGGCTGTTAACCATAAAGTCGTTGGTTCAAGTCCGACTTGAAGAGAAAAAAGTTTGGGTAGCTCAGTTGGTAGAGTGAAGGACTGAAAATCCTTAGGTCGTCGGTTCAAGCCCGATCCCAAACAAATTAATGCTTGCAAAGATAATTAATAAATTACGTAATGGATATATGGTATATCATTTTAATGTATCTTTTAAAGAAGTGGGATTTTGTACAAAAATCTTAGATATTTTATGGAAAGAAAACTTAATTTGTGGGTATCAGAAAACAAATAGTGGCTTTATAAGAGTTCTTCTCAGATATCATGATGGGTCTCCTATTTGTACTCGTTTAATTATCCTTTCGAGACCACGTGACCGATTATATCTTTCTTTAAAAGACCTTTATCGTGTATCTAACGACTTTGGTATTTTAATCGTATCTACTTCTAAAGGCATAATGTCCTCAAAAAAAGCCATACGTACAGGGCAGGGTGGCGAAATTTTGGCATACGCTACATGACAGTACCAGTTTATCGTTTACCTATAGGGGTTGAATGTTCAAGTAATAATGGTAAAGTTTACATTTCAGGAACTAAAGGTTTAGTAGTATTTAATTCAATTAGCAATCTTTATAGAAAAGGAGATATGGTCATATTTTTGCCTTATTTAACATCTTATTATAGCTCTATTTTTACGCAGGCTGTGCAAGGGGTTATCTTTGGTTATACTATAGAGCTAAGTTTAAAAGGTATTGGTTATAGAGTACGTGAAGAGAAGGGCAAACTTATTTTTTCCTTAGGTTATAGTAAACCTATCATTTTAGATATACCTGAAGATATTTCGGTTACCTTTAGTAAACAAAAATTTTCTTTAATGTCTCCGAATTTTGGTGTCTTACAAAACTTTGCTACATCTATTCGAAGATTTAGGTTTCCAGACTCTTATAAAGGATCTGGTATTATTTATGATGGAGAAATCATAATTTGTAAGGAGGGTAAAAAAACATAATGTTAAACAAAAAACAAGAACGTCTCTTATCTTTTTTTATTGGGTCTTCTGGTTATCTAGTCCCGCGTCCTCATAATGAGTACGTTAAAATTTCTAAAACTATGCATCCTTTTCTTTTAGGTAAACGTAATATACATTATTTTTACAATCTCGAAAAAAGTTTATACGGCATTCGTGCAACAATGGAAGTTTTTAAAAGTATAGTAGCAAATGGGGGTAAAATTCTTTTTATTAGTAACTCTTTTCCATTACGTAGTCGTTTTGCAAAAGATCCAGACATAAATTGTATAAAATGGAAAAGAGGTTCTTTATCAAAGTCAAAAGATGCTGATTTAGTATTTCTTGATGGGGTGGAAAAAGAAAATTTAGTTGAAGCACATAGAAAGTGTCTACTATTAGTTGGGGTAGGTAGTTCTACTATGAGTAAAATATCATATCCTTTTAACCTAAATATAGAATCGCCTCTTTTAGCTGATTGGTTTTTTGGAGCTTTTTATACAACTTACCTACAGGGTAAAATACCCCACTCCCAAAGTTCTATTAAGAGTTTATTAGGAAAAGGTCGTTTAAAGAATGAGGTTTAAAAATAAATATAAGTCTTGTTTATGGTCTAGAACTAATATTTGGGGAGATCTTTTATCCAAGGAAGAGACTTTTTTACGTCCTAAGTGGGATAGCATGATAGCAATTTTACGTAGTCAAAAACGCCGACATCGCCCTCTTGTAAATATTGAGAGATATCGTCACCCTATATGCCACAATTATAAATATCTTAAGCCACGTTCAAGATCAAATCAAGTATTTAAATATAACCGTATGGGGTATCGCAATACACTATCAGATTTATTTTGTCTTAGGCGTTTTTATGGTGATTTAAGTCATAAGTCTTTTAAAAATTTTTGTCGTCCTGCTTTTAAATCTAAAGATCCGTCTCAAAAATTATTAAGTGCCTTAGAAGGTCGATTAGATATATCCTTATATCGTTTAGGATTTTTTCATTCTATTTATTATAGCCGTCAAGCTATTCTTCATAATAAAGTATTAATAAATGGCAAAAAAATAGGCCATTGTGGTTTTGTTTTACAAAAAGGGGATTTTGTTGAATTTTGCCCGTTGCAACGTCCTGCAATTAAGGCACGTCTTATTGGTCGTTATAAACGATTTAGATCGTCTTATATACGTTTAGAACGTTGGCGTTTATCGCACAAATATAAATTACAGTTACACTTGCAACCGACCCCTAAATGGATTCAAACAGATTATTCAAATTTAAGTTTTATTCTCTCTTCAGATGTTGGTCTTCCTGTAATATATCCTTTTAGAGCAAGTATAGATGAAGCTCTTTGGGCATCTAAATATGCTTACCTATAAAATTTTTTAATATTAAATTTTTATCAATATAATACCCTATGTGGCTAACTTTTTTAACTATTCTTCTAAATATTATTGATCTTGTTCTTCCTTTATTAATTGCTGTAGCTTATTTTACTCTGGCAGAGAGAAAAATTATGGCAGGCATTCAAAGACGAAGAGGTCCAAACGTTATTGGTTATATGGGATTACTTCAGCCTTTAGCTGATGGTCTTAAACTTTTTGTAAAAGAGACTGTTTTGCCTACAAATGCAAATATTGTTCTCTTTGTACTAGCACCCCTTTGTACTTTTATTTTAAGCCTAATTAGTTGGGCAGTTATTCCTTTTAGTTTTGGTAATGTTATAGCGGATACCCAGTTAGGTGGTTTATATTTTTTAGCGGTATCTTCTTTAGGAGTTTATGGTGTTTTAATTTCAGGTTGGTCAAGTAATTCTAAATATGCCTTTCTAGGGGCCTTGCGTTCAGCAGCTCAAATGGTTTCTTACGAAATTTCAATGGGTATTAGTCTAATTAATGTCTGTTTATGTGTTGGCAGTCTAAATTTAACTGAGATTGTAATCGCTCAATTAGATATTTGGCTTGTTTTTCCTCTTCTACCTGTAAGTATAATGTTTTTTATAGGGTGTCTTGCAGAGACTAATCGTCATCCTTTTGATTTACCAGAAGCAGAAGCAGAACTAGTTTCTGGTTATAATGTGGAATACTCAGCTATGGGGTTTGCTCTTTTTTTTTTAGGTGAGTATGCTAATATGTTAGTAATGGGGGCGTTAACCTCTATTTGTTTTTTAGGTGGTTGGTTATCTCCTTTCGGTATTGGTATCTTACCTGATGGCATTTGGTTTGGCTTAAAAATTTCCTTTTTTGTTATTCTATTTATTGTAATACGTGCAATATTGCCTAGATATCGTTACGACCAATTAATGAAACTAGGGTGGAAATGTTTTTTACCGTTAGCTTTAGCCCTCTTTTTTGTTTCTCAAGGAATTCTTATAAGTTTCGATTGGTTACCTAATTAAGAATTGTTTTTGATATTTTTTATAAACAGCCCAAAATATTATTTGTATTTCATAAAAAACTATTAAAGGGCTACCAATAATAATTTGGCTTAATATATCAGGAGGCGTTAAAAAAGCTGCTATAGAAAACGCTAATACGTAAGCTATGCCTCTATATTTAACCCATAACTTTTTATTTGTATATCTTTGAAGTATATTTAATATTAGTATAAAAGGAAAACTAAAACTTAACAAAGTATTAAGATTTCGTACATGTATTAAATAGTCGTTAAGTCTAGGTTCAAAAGTAAGATTTATTGGAGTAAAATTTTGGGAGTATGCCGAAAATAACTCCCATAAAAATTTAATAAGTAAGGGGAATATAATTAGATATAAACACATGTAGAACAAAACAATCCCAGTTAAAAGTTTTAGAGCCATTTTGGATTCATAAAAATAAAGACCAGGTCGCAAAAATAAGTAAATTTGTAAAATTATAGCTATGAGTCCAAAACTAAAACTTACTAAGGTACAAAGTTGCATGTATGTAAAAAAAATTTCTGTCAGTCCAGCGGTTACAAAGTGAGATAAACCTTGGGGCAAAATTATATAAATTATAGTTTGTTTATAATTATAAGTAGTAAAAAAAATTAATAAAATGCCTATAATCGCATAAGTCATACGATAATTAAGCTCTTGAAGGTAGTAAATAGATAGTTGGATTTTTTTCATTAAATTCTTTTTAAGTTTAGGAAAGATAGTTCAATCGGTAGAACTTTGGTCTCCAAAGCCAAGGGTTGGGGGTTCAAGTCCCTCTCTTTCTGTAGCTTATAAAAACTCTTGTTGGAGTTTATTAACTAATATGCGATTTAGTTTTTTACAATTTATATTCGTACTCTTTCTTGGTTTTCTTTTTTTTGCTGATTTTAATCATCTCGCCAAAGTAGTAAAAAAAAAAATTAAATCCTATAAAAAGTAAAATAATTTTATATTTTTACGGTTTGTAGTTTAATTGGTAAAACATAGTTCTCATGAAGCTACCAATGTAGGTTCAACTCCTGCCAAACCGAAAAATCTTTAATGGAGTCTAGCCAAGTTGGTAAGGCGCCCGTTTTTGGTACGGGGATCGGAGGTTCGAGTCCTTCGACTCCAAAAGCCAAGGTGGTGGAATTGGTATACACGCTGGGTTTAGGTTCCAGTCCTTCGCAGGATAGGGGTTCAACTCCCCTCCTTGGCAATGGCAAGGCCTAATATTAATCAATGGTTTAAAAAAAGTCGGGGAAAAAAAGCAACAAAATCGAAAAGCGTTGGTCTTCGAGGCTGTCCTCAAAAAAGAGGAGTTTGTTTAAAAGTATTTGTTTGTTCACCAAAAAAACCTAACTCAGCCCGTCGTAAAGTAGTAAAAGTAAGATTATCCAACAAAGTAAGACTAACTGCCTATATTCCAGGCCAAGTTCATAGACTTCAAGAACATTCTCAAGTTCTAGTTCGAGGTGGTCGTGTACCTGATTTACCAGGTGTTAAATATCGTTTAGTGCGTAATAAACTTGACTTAGAGGGTCTACCAGGACGTAAAACTTCTCGGTCTAAATATGGAACAAAAAAATTAGATAAAGGATGTTAGTTAAAGAAAAAAATACTAAAATTTATGGGTCTAGAATAAAAAGTGACCCATTAGTAAAAAAAACGATTAATCTTTTAATGAAGGATGGTAAGAGATCAAAGGCTGAAAAAGTCTTATTTAAAAGTTTCCAAGCTCTGGATAAAGATTTTCCAGGACAATCAATTAATATCTTTTATTTAGCCATTATTGCTGTTAAGCAAGATATAGCTATCCGTGTTAAACCAAAGCCAAAAAAACGTCGAAATAAACAATCTTTTAACGTGTATTTACCTAGAGTAATATCACCTATTCGTGGGCTTGGTTTAGGTATTCGATCTATTTTAAAGTCTAGTAAAGAACGTTCACATCAGTCTTTTACTCCTCTTTGGGAAAGTTTAAGTCAAGAATTGCTTCAAGCATCTCAAAATAAAGGAGAAGTTGTCGCGAAAAGGTATAGTGTTAGTAAATTGGCATTATCTAATAAACGTAGAGTTCATTTTACCATTCGTCGTTAAATTTTTAATAGTAAACCTAAAATATGGACTTCATTCATTTTTTTTTTATATCTACTTTATTATTTATCATCGGTGTGGGGGGGGTTATTTTAAATAGAACAAATATTGTTGTTGTTCTAATGTCTTTAGAGCTTGCTCTTCTTTCAGTAAGTCTAAATTTTATTATTTTTTCTGCTTGTTTAGGTGATATGACAGGTCAAATTTTTGCTATTTTTATTTTAGTAATAGCTGCTTGTGAGTCTTCTATAGGATTAGCTATTATTTTGGTATATTTTCGGGTTAGAGGAAGTATTCGTATTGATCAGGCTTCTCTACTTAAGTCGTAAAAAGCTTCCATGGTGAAATTGGTAGACACGGCAGATTCAAAATCTTTTGTCTTTTGACGTGCTGGTTCGAATCCGGCTGGAAGTATTAACTATGATTAGAACTCAAACTCTTCTTAAGGTTGTAGATAATTCTGGAGCTAAATTAGTAAAATGTATCAAGGTCAAAAAAAAGGGAGGTAAGTCTTACGCCAATATAGGAGATATTGTTCTTGTAGCAGTCCAAAGTTTACGTCCACGTTATGGTAGAAGAGTAAGACTAAAAATGAATAAATCAGAAGTCCATCACGGCGTTATTGTACAAACACGTAGACTTTTTATAAATAAAGGTGGAGTTGGTCAAAGTTTTGGTTCTAATTCTGTAGCTCTTATAACACCTCAATTAAAACCTCTTGGGACTAGAATTTCTGCTGTCCTTCCTTTAAGGCTAAGAGGTTTAAAATGGGCTAAGTTAGCAGCAATGGCAAAAAAAGTTATTTAAAATCAGATGAATTCTTTTCAAAAACATTATTTGGATGTAGTTCAAAAAGATTTAATTCTTAGTGAAAATCTTTCAACGATTGCAAAATTGTCAAAGCCAAAAAAAATAAGTCTTAGTTTAGGAGGTAATAGTTCCGACGAAAATTATGTTTTAGCCTCTTTAGGGGCTTTAAAAATTATTACGGGTCAAAGCCCTTTTTTTACCCAACAAAAACCTACAAAGCATAAATCTAACTCTACTAGAGAGGGAGTTGGTGGAAAATTAACTCTTCGTAGACAAAAAATGTATCTCTTTCTTTATAAGCTTTTATTTGACGTGTTACCACAAATAAGACAATTTGAAGGTTTACGTGCCCCTGCCCACAAGAATATACATTCTTTTGTTCTAAGGGATATATTTGCCTTTCAAGAGTTAGTGCCTTTATTTCCTTACTTCGAAGATTTAAATTCTCTTCAATGTCAATTTCATTTCACAACAAAAAGTAAAGCTGAAGTCGTAGTTTTAGGTAACAGTCTACAACTTTGCTTCCTTAAGGGTGAAAAATAAAAAAGCGGAAGTAACTCAATTGGTAGAGTGTAAGCTTGCCAAGCTTAAAGCTGAGGGTTCAAATCCCTTTTTTCGCTCGTAATTAAACTATAAATTACAAGTTTTCTTTTTTATATAATAAAAGGGTTAAAAGCTTTTTATTCTGGTTTTGTGTATTACTTTTTTTAAAAAAACTTATAGGGTACCATTTTTTATGAATAAGTACACCAATGCAGTCCATTTTTGTTGTCTTTTCGGTGAGATTCGATTTTAAATCCTTTAGGTTATCATATACAATCATTATTATAGGACAACCTAAACTAATTTTAGGCGGTCTTAAATACAAGGGGACAGAATAAAGTTTTGCATTAAGTAAAGACAATCTAATGTTAATTATTTCAGAAGTTTTCAAATTACTTGCATTAAAAAGAGCAAAGTTTTGTTGTTTTGATAAAAAAAATCTTTTTTTGCGTAAGTGTCTTTTTCTTGGTGTAAACATTAAAGTTTATAAATTTTAAGCTTTATTGGAAGCTTATTTGCTCCTGAACGTAAAGCAGGAATTCCCTGTTCGGGGTTAACCCCATATAATAAAAATACGGTTTTTCCTGCAGCTAAGGCAGCAACCCAATGATCAACTTTTCCTTTTCCTTTTCCCATACGTGCTGCTGAAGCTTTGCGGCTTATAGCTATGTCAGGTAAAATAAGAATTTCAAGTTTACCTTCTCTTTTAACTTTACGTCTAATATTTTGTCTTGCCGCTTCAATTTGTTTACCATTTAAAAATCCTGATTCCATGGCAACTAAAGCAAAATAATTAAGCTCTCTTAGTTTTTGTGTTTTAGTCGAATTTTTTGGTAATCCTCTTGGTTTAAAATATTTACGATATTTAGTTTTTTTAGGCTGTATTAACATAAGATTTTATTAATTAAGAACAAATCCATACTTTTATTCCAACACTACCGTAAGCAGTTTGGGTTTGAACATATTGAGCTTGTATATTTTTATCTAATTGACTTAATGGTATAGACCCTATTTGATGTTTCCAAGAACGACTACGTCCTTTAGCCTTATGAGTAAATCTACCTTTTATCTGTATTTTTAAACCTGTTATTTTTCTATAGGGCTCTAAAGCCTTAAATACTTGTTTAATAAAGGCTAAAAACTGATAATGTCTTTTTCTTCTTTGTCTAGAACAAATATTTTGAGTTAAAAACCTAGAAAGAGTTAATGCGTTAGCTTTTTTTAACATAAGTAAATATATAAGTTGCATACCGTAACGTGCATAATCATATCTAGTTCTATTAAAACCTTTATTAAAGTACATAAGTTGCCGACGGACAGGTTTTGGAACAGATCTAGTGTAAGATTTTAATCTATTTATTTTAAGAGTTATTTTTTTTGATCCTGATAGCTTTTGTATTAACTTAATTGCGGTATGCAACCTGGAAGCAACTACAGTCCAAGATTGTTTCTTTACTTTTTTTTTGTTTTCTTTAAAACGTCTTGATATAAAACGACCTTTTGATCGAAAATGTAAATGAATAAGATCAATTTCTATAATTATAAACCCAAAGTGTCGATTTATTGTTATTTTATTTAAATAGTGAGTAGTTCCTAAGCAGCAAGATTCTATAAGTTTATTAATAGTTGATATTATGTAGTAAAACCGTGGTTCGTTCCAATATGTAGACCCTTTATACAGGTCACAATTAGGGCGTAAAATATTCGGATGAGCTTTTTGTGCCATTTATTTTTTTTTTATTGTATTTTTTTTTTGTTTAGGAATAAAAGTCTTCCTTGTTCTTACAAATTCACCTATTTTATGACCTACCATTTCGGGCCTAATTTTACGTGGCACCATGTTCTTACCGTCATATATCTGTAGTTTTAGACCTACTGCAGCTGGATAAATTGTAGATCGTCTGGACCAAGTCTCTTTTTTATTACTGTTAGATTCTAACTTTTTTAAAAGACTTTTATCAATAAAAGGCGTTTTCCAATTAGATCTTGACATTAGGCCTTGGTTGTACTCTAAAATTTTTAGTAGGTTGTCCTTTAGTTGGTTTACCCCATGGAGTTACAGAGGGTCTACCCCCAGAGGTTTTCCCTTCTCCACCTCCATGTGGATGATCTACTGGATTCATAGCTACCCCACGTACGATAGGTCTACGTCCTAACCAACGAGATTGACCAGCTTTATAAAGTTTATTAAAGCGAGAATCAGAATTACCTACTACACCATTTGTAGCTATTGTTTTAATATCGAACCATCTATATTGGCCTGATTTTAAACGTACTTTTGCTAAATTTTTAGTTCTTTTAAGTATAAGTCCACAAGAGCCTGGTGCACGTAAAATTTTAGCGTCTTGATTTGGTAATATACTTAGATTATGTATAAGTGTACCCGTCATTATATGACGTAAAGTTTTACTATGACCATTTTGTAATCCGTTACGTTTTGAGTTAGATCGTATAACATCACCTTTTTTTATTTTTGAAGGTGCTATTATATATGCATGACTTTTAGTATCAGGATTAAAAATCCTAGCCAAAAAAGCTGATCGGTTAGGATCATATTCTATACCTATAACAATGCCTTGGGTATATTTTCGTTTTAAGTCTACAGTTCTATATAATTTTGCGTGACCTCCTCCGCGATGCCAAGCCGTAATACGACCTTTATTGTTTCGACCGGTTGAAGAATTGCAATTTTTTGTTAATGATTTAAGAGGTTTTGAAATAAAAAATTGTTTGTTCTGTTTCATAAAATATAATAAAATCCTATTTATGCCTTATATTATCGGTACTTCTATCCCAGAAGATAAAGTCTTGGTGCAGTCAGTAGCTAACATTTATGGTCTTGGCTTGTTTCAATCAAAAAATTTATGCAAAAAAGCCGGGTTTGGATCAGATTCCCGAGGGAGTCATGTTACCTTTTTAAAAGGAAAATTTTTAGAAAATTTAGCTGAAGCAACCTCCTTACCTTTAGGTGCAGACCTTCTCCGTTTTCAAAATGATAAAATACGTCGTTTATGTGTTCTTTCTACTTATCGGGGATCAAGACACCGTAAAGGATTGCCTGTAAGAGGTCAGCGTACACATACAAATGCAAAAAAAAGGTCTTTATTAAAATTAAATGTCAGTTAATTTAACAAACAACAAATTGGAAAAGACCAAAAAAATTATAACTAGTCCTTATACAACAAAAATATTTAAAGTTGAAAATGAGGAGTTATTAAAAAAAAAAGGAAATGTATACATAAAAAGTACAAATAGAAATATTTTTTGTACTTTAATAGGAACAAAGGATAAAAAAGTAAAAACAAGTTGTTCTTTAAGAGTCCCTGAGTATAATAACGAATTTAATGAAAGAGAAAATCTTTTTAAACGTGGCATACTTTTAGGTGAATTATTAGGAGATAAAATAATAATTCTTGGCTATAAAGAAGTTTTTATTCATTTAGATTTTGGAATCAACAAGGGCCGTAAAGGGGTAATAATAGGATTAAAGAAAAAAAGAATTAAAATATCTTTAATACAATTATCAAGAGGTTATCCTCATAATGGTTGTCGTCCAAAAAAAATACGTCGTAAAAAGATACGTACTAAATTTAAAAGTTAATATTTTTATAAATATTTAATTGAAGGAGTGACTGAGCGGTTAATAGTGGCAGATTGTAAATCTGTTGGTTTTCCATCGTAGGTTCGAATCCTACCTTCTTCTTGTTCATTTTAATGAAAGCTAAAACTAAAATGGTTCAAAGACACCCATTTCATTTAGTTGATCCGAGCCCTTGGCCTTTGGTAGCCGCACTAGGGGGTTTAAGTTTGACTTTTGGTGGTGTTTTATTCATGCATAACTATGAGGGTGGGGGAGAATTACTTTGTCTAGGTGTTATTACTATTTTATATGTTATGTTTACCTGGTGGAGGGATATTATTCGTGAAGCTTTATTTGAAGGTCAGCACACTGTGGCAGTTCAACAAGGTCTTCGTATGGGAATGATACTTTTTATTGTTTCTGAAGTGATGTTTTTTTTTGCTTTTTTTTGGGCTTTTTTTACTTCTTCTATTTCCCCTGTTTTTAATATAGGTGGTGTTTGGCCGCCAACACACATTGTTGCAATTAGTCCTTGGGGTTTGCCCTTTGTAAATACTGTACTACTTCTTTCTTCAGGAGCTAGTGTTACTTGGGCACACCACGCCATTATAGCAGGTTTTAAAAAAGAAGCAATGCTTGGGCTAAATATTACTTTATTGTTTGCTATAGCATTTACTGCCATGCAAGGATTTGAGTACGCAGGAGCACCTTTTAGTATGTCCGATGGAGTATATGGATCAGTTTTTTATATGGCTACAGGATTTCATGGCTTTCATGTCATTATTGGAACAATCTTTTTAGCTATTTGTACTTTTAGGTTATATCTTGATCATTTTAGTCGTCAACACCATTTCGGTTTTGAGGCTGCAGCCTGGTATTGGCACTTTGTTGACGTCGTTTGGCTATTTCTTTTTCTTACTATCTATTGGTGGGGTTTCAATTTTTTAGTTTAGTATTAATATGAAAAACAAAGAGTTTAGTAAAAATAATTTACCTAAACTCTACAAAAGCTCTCCTTTGTTTAAAAAATATTATGACTATAGCCTTTGGTTTGGTAGTCCTGAAGAGTTTTATAATATAAAATATTGTGAAAAATATTTATATGAACACAATAAGGTTTGGATTAAAAAAAAATTGTTAGTGGATATTGATTTATCTTCTTATTCAAGCTTAATAGGAAATCCTCGTTTTATTAAATTCACAAAATCAGGGTTTTTACGTTATATTAATTATGATTTTTTGGTGTCTTTTTATAACAATTCCTTTTTACTTCCTTTCGGAGAGTCAAAAAAAAGTATCGAGATTTTTGTAGATGAATATTTTCAAACGTATTTAAAAGATAAGTTAGAAAAAGATTTGTTGTACTATCTTTTAAAATCTATTAAAGATAGCATATTTTGTTTTTCAAAAGTAGGTACAACGAATAGTTATCCTTATGTTATATTAAAAATATTTAAACCTTACAAAAAAGTCTACACGATTTTATTTGACTACTGTATAGAAAAGACTAAGATAAAATATTCTAATAATTTAAAAACTACTGAATGGAATAAGTTAAATTCAAAAAAAAATATTCAGGTATTATTTGAATCCATTAATTTATTCAGTAATTTGGAAGAAAAAAAAGAAAGTATAGGCTTACATAATACAATAAATATTGTATTTAAGATAGATTTAAAATCAGTACATAAATAAAAAAGCTTTTAAATCTAATATATGATAATTTAATCAATTTAAATAATTGTTTATATAACTTGTTAGGGGTTAATTGCGTTAAAGTAATAAGCAGATTTATAATAATATTTATTAAAAATCCAATGTATCCATGTTTAACAGTCCTTTAGAACAATTTCAAATACTTCCTTTATTAAGTTTTGGTGTGAATCTATTTGATTTCTCTATAACCAATGCAATGATAACTACATGTCTTGGTTTAGCTTTTTTTCTTTTTTTATTCTATTGTCTTTCAGTATATAATTTAAATTGTTTTCCAACAAGGTGGCAGTTAGTTTTAGAAAGCTTATATATAAGTACAGCAGGCTTAATATGGGATAGTGTTGGTCCTAAAGGCCAAAAATACTTTCCTTTTTTGTTTGTTGTTTTTAGTTTTATTCTAATTTCAAATGTTTCTGGTCTGGTACCTTATTCTTTTACAATAACCAGTCATCTTATTCAAACAATGGTTTTAGCCCTTACAGTATTTATAGGGGTAATGATAATTTGTGGCTCCACTCATGGATTTCATATGTTAAGTTTATTCCTCCCAGGAGGTACCTCTATGGTCTTAGCCTTTTTATTAGTACCGATAGAAATAGTTTCTTATATATTTAAACCCCTTAGTTTGGCAGTTCGTCTTTTTGCAAATATGATGGCGGGACACACATTACTTAAAGTAATTGCAGGGTTTGCTTGGGCTATGATGGGAAGCGGGGGGCTGTTATTAGTTGCTCATATTGTACCCTTAGGCGTTTTAGTAATTCTTTTTGGGCTTGAGTTAGCAGTGGCTTTAATTCAAGCTTATGTATTTACAATTTTAAGTTGTATTTATATAAATGACGCTATAGCCCTACATTAAATTTGTTAAATCTTTTTTCAAAGTACCTGTATTCTAGCATTTTTAGCTCAGTGGATAGAGCATCGGTCTTCTAAATCGTGGGTCATAGGTTCAAATCCTATAAAGTGTTACGAATGAAATTTGCTTTAATATTCCAAAACGATACCGCAGCTTTTTTACCTGAGATTTTTCTTGCACTAGTTATATTAATTATCTTGTTGCATGGAAGCTTTTTAGGCGTAACTGCGGCTTCCCTATATACTTATCTTACGCCAAGTATGATTAGATTAACTTCAGTAAGTTTATTTTTAAGTTTATTATTAGTACTAAATAATCCCGTAGAATCACAAACTTTATGGAACGCTATTTTTATTACTGATTATTTAAGTACTTGGGCTAAATTTATTGTTTTGGGAGGTCTTCTATTCTGTGTTTCCGTAAGTGAAGCTTACATGTTTTCAGCTCGTTTTAGAGCTTATGAATTCTTTGTCTTTATTCTTGGCATTGCGTTAAGTCTATGCCTTTTAATTTCGTCGTATGACCTTTTATCAATTTATTTAAGTATGGAATTTTTATCCCTTATTTTTTATGTTTTAGCCTGTTGGAAAAAAAATTCATACTTCTCCGCAGAAGCAGGTTTAAAGTATTTTATTCTTGGTTCTGTTGCCTCTATTTTTTTTTTATTTGGGGCTTCTTTAATTTATTTTGCTCTAGGCACAACAAATTTAGGATCATTAGCCCTACTTACAGAAAATTTAATCACATCTTCACCTTTCATATATTTTGGTTTAATTTGTCTTGTTTCAGCTTTATTGTTTAAGCTTGGGGCGGCACCATATCATATGTGGATCGCTGATGTGTATGAGGGAGCACCTACCCTAGTAAGTTTAATCTTTGCAGTAGTACCAAAAGTAGCTTTTTTCTCTGTGGTATTGCGTTTATCTTTCACTAGTTTTTGGTCCCTATTTCCAGTATTTTGGGAAGACTTTTTTTGTATTTGTGGTCTAATAAGTTTATTTATTGGTTGTTTATGTGGTTTAGGGGAGACTAAAATAAAAAGACTTCTTGCTTTTAGTAGCGTTGGTCATGTAGGTTTTTTATGCCTTGGACTTGCAAGTGGTAGTATTGAGGGTATTCAAGCAGTTCTATTTTATCTTGTTATTTACATGTTAACAGCAACCTTTTTATGGATTTATGTTTTACATTTAGATTTAACATCCAACAGTTCATTGTTAACCTTTGCAGATGCAATTGGTTTAGTAAGGTCAAATCCTTTCTTAGGACTTGGGGTTGTTTTAATGATATTTTCTTTAGCAGGAATTCCACCCTTTGGTGGTTTTTTTGCTAAGTTTAATATTTTTATAGGGTTGATAGATTCCTCTTTTTATATTGTAGCTATCTTCGCTGTTTTTACTAGTGTAATTTCGGCATTTTATTATATACGATTAATAAAAATTTTTTATTTTGAAAAAAACAACAATTGGTTTTTTTTTTCACCATTAAATAAAGGTGGGTCAATAGTTTTGGTTTTATGTGGCTTAATTATTCTTTTTTTTATGCTAAGCCCAAATTTTTTTTTATTTGCTGGCATATAAAGTAGGTTTAAGTCTTATGTTTTAATACTTAGTTAATGTCCTATAGTATAGATAATAAATATAACACAGATCTCCTTTCTTCTTTTTCGGTTTTTAGGTCAGGGTTAAGTGCCTTTTGTTCTAGATGGTTATTTTCTACAAACCATAAAGATATAGGTACTTTGTATTTAATTTTCGGAGGTTTTTCTGGAGTTTTAGGGACAGCTATGTCTGTTCTTATCAGATTACAGCTTGCCAGTCCAGGTAATCAGTTCTTAGGTGGAAATCATCAACTTTATAATGTTATTGTAACAGCTCATGCTTTCTTAATGATTTTTTTCATGGTTATGCCGGTTCTTATTGGAGGCTTTGGGAATTGGTTTGTCCCTTTAATGATTGGAGCCCCTGATATGGCGTTTCCTCGTATGAACAACATTAGTTTTTGGTTATTACCTCCATCATTAATACTCCTCTTGGCATCTTCGTTAGTAGAATCTGGTGCAGGTACAGGTTGGACAGTTTACCCGCCTTTAAGTGGTATTCAAGCACACTCTGGACCATCGGTAGATTTGGCTATATTCAGTCTTCATTTATCAGGGGCGGCATCTATTTTAGGAGCAATAAATTTCATTACAACTATATTTAATATGAGAGCTCCTGGTATGACTATGGATAGGTTACCTCTTTTCGTATGGTCTGTTTTAATTACAGCTTTTTTACTTTTATTATCTCTTCCTGTTTTAGCTGGAGGTATTACAATGTTATTAACTGATAGAAATTTCAATACCACTTTTTTCGATCCAGCTGGTGGTGGAGATCCAGTATTATATCAGCATTTATTTTGGTTTTTTGGTCATCCTGAAGTTTATATCCTAATTTTACCCGGATTTGGTATAGTTAGTCATGTGTTAGCTACCTTTGCCAGAAAGCCAGTTTTTGGTTATCTAGGTATGGTTTATGCCATGTTATCTATTGGAATTTTAGGTTTTATTGTATGGGCTCACCACATGTTTACTGTAGGATTAGATATAGATACACGAGCTTATTTTACTGCAGCTACTATGATTATAGCTGTACCAACAGGAATAAAAATTTTTAGTTGGATAGCTACTTTATGGGGAGGCTCTATTAGATTAAAAACTCCAATGTTATTTTCTATTGGTTTCTTATTTTTATTTACAATAGGTGGTCTAACAGGTGTTGTGTTAGCAAATTCAGGTATTGATATTGCTCTTCATGATACTTATTACGTAGTCGCTCATTTTCATTACGTTTTGAGTATGGGAGCTGCCTTTACAATGTTTGCAGCTTTTTACTTTTGGATTGGTAAAATGACTGGTTTAGCTTATCCTGAAATTTTAGGTCAAATACATTTTTGGCTTATGTTTATAGGTGTTAATTTAACTTTTTTTCCAATGCATTTCTTAGGTCTTGCTGGTATGCCTCGTCGTATACCGGATTATCCTGACTCTTATGCAGGTTGGAATAGTGTAGCATCTTTTGGATCTATTTTATCATCTTTAGCATCGTTATTTTTTTTCTTTGTAGTTTATATTACCCTTACAAAGGGTTCTATTGAAGAATCAAACCCTTGGGTAAAAGGTAGAGGACTTGCCTTTCCTGCATTACCTAGGGTAAAAGAGGAAAATAGCAGTAGTTAGGTCAAAAAGGTCAATAGCAACCAATTTTAATTAGAATTATTTGCCTCTTGGGCTCGTAACTCAGTGGTAGAGTGTACGCCTGATAAGCGTAAAGTCAATCGTTCAATCCGATTCGGGCCCATTTATAATAAGCGTCAATTATCAAGTCTTTTTCGTCTAATGGTTAGGACGTTGCCTTTTCACGGCAAAGATACGGGTTCAATTCCCGTAAAGGATTTAAGTTATTTTACTGTATTCTTAAAAGTATGTTTCGTTCTTTAATTGTATATGCTAAAAGTCTTACGAGGCTTTTGCCTGTCCAAACATTTCAAGTGTTTGGGCATGAGATCGTTATTAGTGTATCTAAAAATTATTTGTTACCTACACTAACTTTTTTACATCATCACAGCAATGGTAATTATCAGATGCTTACGTCTATTTCAGGGGTAGATTATCCTGAAAGGGAAGAACGTTTTGAAATTGTTTACGATTTATTAAATGTTAGATCAAACTCTAGACTTAGAATCAAAACACATACAGACGAAATAAATCCTTTACCTTCTGTAGTAAGTCTTTTTACCTCAGCTAATTGGTGGGAGCGTGAAATTTGGGACTTATTTGGTGTATTTTTTTCAAATCATCCTGATCTACGTCGAATTCTTACAGATTATGGTTTTGAAGGTCACCCACTTAGAAAAGATTTTCCGTTAAGTGGCTATTTCGAATTACGTTATGACGAAGATCAAAGAGTGGTTGTGTGTGAACCGATTGAATTAAGTCAAGAATTTAGATCATTTAATTTTCATATTCCTTGGTCACAAAATAACATATCTAAATAATGTCAAGATTAAACTTGAATTCTATATTTAGTTGGGTAGATTCACATATTATCGACTACCCCACAGCTATGAATCTAAATTATAATTGGAGTTTCGGTTCATCCGCAGGTTTTTGTCTTGTTATTCAAATATTAAGTGGAGCTTTTTTAGCTATGCATTATGCGGGTGAAACTCATTATGCCTTCTCAAGTGTAGAGCATATTATGAGAGACGTTAAAAGTGGTTGGTTAATTCGTTATATGCACGCAAACGGAGCTTCTTTCTTTTTTATTGTTGTTTATGCTCACATTTTTAGAGGCTTATATTATGGTTCATATATGGAGCCTCGTCAACAGTTATGGTGGTCAGGCGCCATTATTTACGTTTTAATGATGGCAACAGCTTTTATTGGTTATGTTTTACCTTGGGGTCAAATGAGTTTTTGGGGTGCAACCGTTATTACAAGTCTATTTTCCATTTTTCCTGTAATAGGAAAAGAGGTAGTAATGTGGCTTTGGGGGGGGTTTACAGTAGGTAATCCAACTTTAAATCGTTTTTTTAGTCTTCATTACTTATTACCTTTTGTTATCGCAGGATTAGTTTTTGTTCATTTAGGTTTATTACATAAAGACGGTTCTAATAATCCTTTAGGTATAAAAACAAAAACAGCAAATGTTAACTTTTATCCTTACATGTATGTTAAAGATTTAGTAGCATTTTTTGTTCTTTTATCCGTATTGTCCGTTGTTATATTTTATTTTCCTAATAGTCTTGGAGATCCTGACAATTATTTAGAAGCAGACCCTTATGGAACCCCAGCGCATATTGTCCCAGAGTGGTATTTTTTACCTTTTTACGCAATATTAAGAGTAATACCAAATAAAGTGGGAGGTATCCTTACAATGGGAGGTGCTATAGCAATTATTTTTCTATATCCTCTTTTAAATACTTCTATATTGCGTAGTGCTAACTTTCGTCCAATCTATGCGGTAGTCTTTTGGCTTTTCGTTGCTGACTTTTGTCTATTAGCTTGGTCTGGGACTACTCCGGTAGATGACTATTTTAAAGTTATAGGTGCCGTCGTATCTATAGGTTATTTTGCATTCTTTGTATTTGGTGGTTTATTTGTAGGTCGGTTAGAAAAAATTTTAGCCTTTCGGGCATTTGGTAAGTAGAATTATGTTCTTATTTTATCCTAAAAAACTTTGTTATTCAATTATTCATATTATGAAGATCCCATTTAAAAATATCTTTCAAATTATTCCTTCTTCTTTTTCTTTTTTTATTAAAGTAGCACTTATTACTTTTTTTTTTATAGTAAATACTAGTACCACTGCAAATATGGATGCCTCGCATCCATGGCAAATAGGTTTTCAAGATCCCGCAACCCCTATAATGGAGGGTATTATTTTTTTTAATGGTTTGTTAATGACATTTATGATATTTATTGCTTGTTTGGTTGGTTGGTTACTGTATAAGTCTCTAACATTATTTAATGAATCGGTTCACAATGAACCTGTTGGATTTACTCATTCTACATTGCTTGAGGTTGTTTGGACTATAATACCAGCCGCTATTTTAATGATTATTAGTGTACCCTCATATAATTTGTTATATGCAATGGATGAGGTTATTGATCCCAGTCTTACAATAAAAATTGTAGGTCATCAATGGTATTGGTCTTACGAATGTTCTGATTTTGAAGTTGCACCTCATTTACAAAAAGTAGAATCACCCGAATTAAATGAAGCTCGTGAAAATTTAAAATCTATGGTTGAGATTTTAGAGTTTAGCAATGTTGAGGCAGAAAGAGGTGAAAAGCAAACTGTATTAATTACAGCTAACAAAATCTTAAAATTTTTAGCTGATGAAGTAGAGAATTTACCTAAAGATGAGTCTGTTGGATTAGCTGGACGTTTAAACTATATTGGTTTTCTGCTTCAAGACGCTGAGTCAACTAAAGAAACTTATGAAAATCCTCTCTACGGTGAAATTTTAAAAATTCTTTCGTCAGCAAAGGAGCAATTAGATAGTAATCAATTACTCCCAGAACAAAAAGAAGCGGCAATTAAAATAATAAAAATTTTTAAGCAATATTTAAGAATTACTGAAGACTCTAAACTTGGAGTTGTACATCAATCATTAATTAAATCTTTAGTTGATTTAACTTCTGATGATAGTCCTTCTTCGTCAGGAGATGAGGGTTCTGGTAGTGATAATAGTTTTGGGTCAAATGATGACTCTGATGGTGACGACAGTTCAATTGTTTCAGATTTAACGAAATTTGATGAATTCAATCCTTTTTGGAATTGGTGTGAATATGTTTCAGTAAAAAGTAAATATGATTTAGATGATGCAACTTTAACAAGATTAGGCGTAGAAGCTCTTGTATCTGAGCGTACTTGTAATAGTGCTGCATTATTTCCTGAAGAAATTGACACACCTTTCCCAGAACTTGCAGAAAGAATGAAAAAAGATATTAGGGAATTAAGGAAGTTTATACCTATAGCAGATTTATCTGAGGATAAGTTAATTGATGTTCAATTAATTGAACATCAACTAAGATTGACTCGAGCAGAAAGGGAGGGTTATAGTAGTAAATTTGCTTTTGATATAGCTAATGTAGCATTTAATCTTGCCGATCGCGAGTTAAATACAGCTTTAAAGGAATTAAACGACGCTAAACTTTATTTACACTGGTCTGATATTGAACTAGCTGCAGCAAAGGTTAATAAACTTACAGCAGAGTATTTACAAGCTGACGCTTCACTTGGAGTAACCGACCCTCTTTTAATAAGAAGTCTTTGGATTAACCAAAAAGGTTACTATTCATGGCATAATTTTTTAAGATTAGCTATTAAAAAATTATCAGATGTTGAGAGACTTGTTTTCCTTAATGCTGATGAAAAATTAAATGGAGCAAATTCTCTTTTAGGTAAAGCTCAAAGAAATTTAACATCTGAAGAGCGAATTAGATCAAATGCAATTGCGGATAATGCTAAAGCTCAATTTTTAGCAATGGAAAGAGAAGTAATACCCGCGGTTGAAGAATTTAAAAGAGGTAAAGTCATTCTAGCAAATGCAGAAGCGGAGTTAAAATCTTTTCAAGATATTTCAGATAGAGCAACAATAAGACTCGAAAAAGCTGAAGCAGCTTTCAACAAAGCCAAACCTATTGCAGATCGAGCTAAATCAAAATTGAACGCAGTAGAGAGTATTTATAAAAACGCACAATCAAAATTGACATCTGTTGATTCAATTCAGCAGACTTCTCAAGTAGAGGAAGTTTTGAATAAAGCTCAAAACTCTTTGGAAATAGTTTTGGAGGAATTTAATGATGCTAGGCTAGATGTACAAAACGCTAAATTGGAATTATCTATTGCTGAAGATAGATTTAAAACAGTTAACATTAACTTAGAAAAAACAGATAAGGTTTTCGAAAACACTGGTATACTAGAAAAACAGACTCCAGTTAAAGATAAACCGACAGAATATTACCCAAATCATCTTTGGGAAATTCATAACGAAGACTTTTCATTTGTAAGAGCCCAGCTTTCAACAGATGCGGCAGAATTAGAGGTGGCAAATAATTCTTTGACATCAGCAGAAACTTGCTTAAATAGAGTAGGAGGTCAATTATTGGAGTCTGAATTAAATAAGAGTAAAGCCTTTATTGAAGTTTTAAAAGAGGATTCAGATAATTTAGAGGCTTTAAATAATGAAATAAAACATTTATCAAGTATTGAGTTCGGTATAGCCGAGGTCATATATACTAAAGCTTTAGCTGCTTTTGAAAGTGAAGGCTCAAAAATTTCTGAATTAATTCTAGATAGAGCGGAGAAAGGGCTATTGAAAGCAAAATCAAATGGTACAGTAGGTTATTTAAATGAATTTTTAAAAAATAACTTTAAAGATATAAATTCTAACGAATTAATTTCAGAATATGCAGAAATTTGTTTAGCTAGAGCAAATGAGGAAATAATTGATGCTGAAAAAGATTATAAAAAAGCTAGTCATTTACTCGACAAAACTAAAAAGATATTAGACAAAGTTACTTTTGATTTATCTAAAGATTATGATAATCCTAATTTAGAAACATTAAGGTATTTGCATAAAAATACTAGTTCAAGTTTAGAAAATAGGATAGAGGAACTTCGACTAACTCAAATAGAATTTTCACCTTTAGATATTAAATTAGAGTCAGGTGGTCTCCAATTAAAGTCTTATAAAGAGGTCGTGCTAGCTAAGGCTGAATTAGCTAATATGAAATGGTTAGCAGCAAGAGTTGCTAAAACATTAGATATTCCATTATGTGATGAGGCAAAACCTTTCAATGTTCAATTCTCTCACTTAAGTACGGATAATTCTTCTATTGATAATAGTTCATCTTATTCTGAAATTAGTTCTTCTTCTCAAGCTGATTTTCCTTCTGACGACTCTGGAGATAAAATCCCTGCAAAACCAATTAATGACGTTTTATTAGAGGCTATGAATATGGAAACTTTAAATAATCCAGCAGGATTCGAAAAAAAAATTGTTCATATCTTTTCTGAGCTGTTAAAGACGGTAAATAAGAGCCAAACTAATAAATTATTAGCTATTTTAGATGAAGCTTTTTCTTCTATGGTCGAGGAAGCAAAAGATAGAAACCAAACAATTGAAAGACAGTTAACGTTAATCAAAAAAGAGTTCGCTGAGTATAAGAGTCAGGAAGATGAAGAAGTTGAGCGTATTAACTTTGATTCATATTTAATCGCAGAGGACGATCTGGTGATTCCTGAGCCTTCCGGTGTAGGTAAGGCGGGTAAAGTCTTTCGTCTTCTCGAAGTAGATAATCGTTTATTTGTACCTACAAACACCCATATTCGTCTCCTTGTAACATCTGCAGATGTCCTTCATTCTTGGGCTGTACCAAGCTTAGGTATTAAAGTAGACGCTTGTCCGGGTCGATTGAATCAGGTATTTCTTTTTGTTAAAAGGGAAGGGGTTTTTTATGGGCAATGTAGCGAACTTTGCGGTGTCAATCACGGTTTTATGCCTATCGTGGTTCAAGCAGTTAGTCAAGATGAGTATTTAACTTGGGTTGGAAAAAGATTATGCTCTTAATTTTTTTACTTCTTATTTTAATTATAGGTATTATTGGTCTTATTTTTATACCATCAAGCAAAAAGTTATTTATGAGACAGTATGCTTTAGCTACCACGTCATTAGTATTTGTGCTTTCCCTTTTTTTATGGTTAGGATTTGATCAGTCTACCTCTAAATTTCAATATGTTGTTGATTGGTTATGGTTGCCTGTTTCTAATATAAATTTAGTTTTAGGCGTTGACGGAATATCTTTATTCTTCGTACTTTTAACTACTTTAATTTTTCCCCTTTGTTTATTAGCTTCATGGTCTTTTAATAAAGGTAATATAAAAACTTATTTGATTAGTTTTTTATGTATGGAACTAGTCTTAATACTTGTATTTACTAATTTGGATCTACTTTTTTTTTATATCTTTTTTGAGGCTGTGTTAATTCCAATGTTTCTAGTCATTGGGATTTACGGGTCACGCCAAAGAAAAATACGTGCCGCATATATGTTTTTCTTATATACGCTTTTTGGATCCTTATTTATGTTGATAGGTGTCATTTATATTTATTTATTTTCGGGAAGTACTAGTTTTGAATCTTTATCTACTGTAGGTTTTTCATTTTATGATCAAAAATGGCTATGGCTTGCTTTTTTTGCTTCTTTTGCAGCTAAGGTTCCTATGTTACCTGTACACATTTGGTTACCAGAGGCGCATGTAGAAGCCCCTACGGCAGGTTCAGTTATTTTAGCAGGTATTTTATTAAAATTAGGTTCTTACGGGTTTCTTCGTTTTTCTTTGGGCCTTTTCCCAGATGCTTCAATATACTTTACACCCTTTGTATTTAGTTTAAGCCTACTAGGTGTTGTTTATACATCATTAACAGCTATTCGTCAAACCGACCTAAAACGATTAATTGCTTATACTTCAGTAGCACATATGAATTTAGTAATGATTGGTTTATTTACTGGAACAGTTATTGGAGTAGAAGCCGCTATATTGCAAAGTTTAAGTCATGGTTTCGTTTCATCCGCTCTCTTTTTAATTATAGGGGTATTATATGATCGATGGCATAGTAGAGTTGTTAAATATTATGGAGGCTTAACACATACAATGCCTATATTTATAACTATTTTCTTATTTTTTACAATGGCAAACCTTGGTCTACCTGGTACTTCAAGTTTCGTAGGCGAGTTTCTTTTATTAGTATCTGCTTTTGAGGCAAATACTACAGCATGTTTTTTTGCTGCGACTTCTATGATATTAGGGGGTGGTTATTCACTTTGGCTATTTAATCGTATAGCTTATGGTAATATTAAAATCGTTGGTCTTGATTTAAATCTTAGAGAATTTGTAGTCTTTTCTCCTTTGGTATTAGGTACTCTTTTTATGGGTATTTACCCTAATGTATTTTTTTCTGTAATGCACGCAGCGGTTTCAAATTTAGTTTGGTCTGATTTTTGGATGTAGACTTTTAATAGTCAAAAGGTTCTTTTCGTCTAATGTATGGTTTAACACCGGGAATGGATATTGTCTTTAAAGACAAAGGTACGGGTTCAAGCCCCGTAAAGAACTTAGATGTATTTGAACATAGTCTTTTTACCACTTATTGGTTCTTTTGTTGCTGGATTTTTTGGTCGCTTTATAGGCGGGCGCGGTTCCGGTTTAGTAACAATATTTTGTGTTGGTCTTAGTTTTCTTTTGAGTGGTCTTGCTTTTTATGAGGTAGGATTGGCAGGAAGTTCTACGTACTTGTATTTAATGCCTTGGTTAGAATCTGATTCTTTCCACGTTGATTGGGCTTTTTGCTTTGATAGTCTAACTGTCGTTATGCTTATTGTTGTTACTTTTATATCTACACTGGTACACCTTTATTCTACTGAATATATGGGGGAAGATCCTCATCTACCACGTTTTATGAGTTATTTATCATTATTTACCTTTTTTATGTTAATTCTCGTAACAGCAGATAATTTTGTGCAAATGTTTGTAGGTTGGGAGGGAGTAGGTTTATGCTCTTACCTACTAATTAATTTTTGGTTTACTCGTATCCAAGCAAATAAAGCTGCAATTAAAGCCATGTTAGTTAATAGAATAGGAGATTTCGGTTTAGCCTTAGGTATCTTTGGAATTTTTATATGTTTTGGTGCTGTAGATTATGCGACAGTTTTTGCGTTAGCTCCTCAAGTATCTTCAATAAAATTATCTTTTCTAAATATTAACTTTAATGCTTTAAATTTAATAGGTATTCTTTTATTTATAGGTGCCGTTGGAAAGTCAGCTCAATTAGGTTTACATACTTGGCTTCCTGACGCTATGGAAGGACCAACTCCAGTTTCTGCACTTATTCATGCCGCAACTATGGTTACTGCTGGTGTCTTTCTTTTAGCAAGGTGTTCTCCACTTTTAGAGTATTGTCCCAATGCGCTTTTTATTATAAGTGTTATAGGTGGTATGACCGCATTTTTAGCAGCAACAACGGCTTTAGTACAAAATGATTTAAAAAGAGTAATTGCTTACTCTACTTGTAGTCAATTAGGCTACATGGTATTTGCTTGCGGCTTATCTAATTATTCAGTGGCAGTTTTTCATTTAGCTAACCACGCGTTCTTTAAAGCACTTCTTTTTCTTGGTGCCGGTTCAGTAATACATGCTGTAGGTGACGAACAAGACATGAGAAAAATGGGAGGATTAAGGCGTCTTTTACCCTTTACTTATGCCATGATGGTTATTGGTTCATTGGCTTTAATGGGTATGCCTTTTCTTACTGGGTTTTATTCAAAAGATGTTATTTTGGAAATAAGTTATGCAAGTTATTCAAGTGCATCGCATTTCGCTTACTGGCTAGGTAGCTTTGCAGCTCTTTGTACAGCTTTTTATTCAATTAGACTTTTAGCTTTATGTTTTTTATCAGAGCCTAATGGGAGCCGAAGACTACTATTATCTGCCGCAGAAGGTAGCTGGCCTATGGGGTTAGTCTTAGGTATACTAGCCGTACCTAGTATATTCATCGGCTATTTTAGTCGTGATCTTTTTATTGGTTTAGGTACGGACTTCTGGGGTAACGCTCTTTTTTGTTTACCGTCTAACTTAAGTATTATAGATGCTGAATTTATGTCTACAGGTACTAAACTTCTTCCACTTTGTCTTAGTATGTTTGGCGGATTTGCATCTTTTATTTTATATAAAAATTACAGTCAAAATCTATTTTTATTCAAGACTTCTTATTTTGGTCGAAAATTTTATACTTTTTTAAACCGTAAGTGGCTATTCGATAAAGTCTACAACGATTTTATAAGTCAAAATGCTTTAGATTTTGGTTATCATTTTACTTATAAAACAATTGATCGAGGCCTTATTGAAAGTCTAGGTCCTTTTGGCCTTTCAAATATACTTTTAGATCAAGTTTATAAATCACGTTTATGGCATTCTGGATATTTATATCATTACCTAGTAATCTTAGGTTGGAGTAATCTCGTTCTAGGGGTTTGGTTCGTTTTTGGATTTCAGTTTCTACAAATACAAGTACTATTAGTCTTTATAATTTTATGGTCGATCCTATAATTTTTATTATCATTACAATTCTTGGAATAGGTCTAGGAATAAAAGTAACAAGTACACAAAATCCTGTCTATAGTGGCTTGTACCTTGTACTTACTTTTTTTTTAGGTTCCGGAATAGCTTTTTTATTAGGTTTAGAATTTATAGCCTTACTTTTTCTTTTGGTTTACGCTGGTGCTATTGCTGTGTTAGTGTTATTCGTTGTTATGATGCTTGACGTTAAGGCTATTGAAAATCCATGGTCTGCAAAAAAAAAAAGGCTGTTATATATTTTTAGTTTATTCTTATTTGCTAGTTTACTATTGGTATCTTATAGTTCAGACTTATTAAATTTATTAAAGTCTTTTGCAACAACTTATATAGGTTCTTTAGTCTTTTTTAGTCTTTCTACATATGAAGACTATATAAAAAAAAATTTTCAACCCGTAATTATCACTGAAATTATTTCTGATAAATTACACAAAAACGAATTCTTTAATAAAACAAATATATCTAAAGATGTTGTTATAGAAGAAAAAAAATCTATGACGCATTTATTAGATGAACGAATGAATTTATGGGATGACTTATGCCACTCGGAAGGTCTTACAGATTTTTTCCAATTACTTTTTAATCAAGATAGCGTAAGTTTATCATATGGCAATAACTCTACGTGGTTTATTGAATTTGATTCGTCTTGCGCTTTAAATGATCCAAGTTATCTGTTATACTCAACTTATGCGATATTATTAATAATCGCAGGTGTTATTCTTCTAATAGCCATGGTGGGGGCTATCAGTTTAACACTACAAAAAAATTGTCCAGAATCTTTATATCGTCAATTAGGTCGAGAATCAAAAAATGCTGTCTTTTCAATAAAAGAGAAAAGATCTTCTCAACCTATTCATGAGGATAATTTAGAAGTTTTACCTTAAATTTGCTTACTATTTCTATTAATGATCTTTTAATTTGGGTTAAAAAAGGTTCTACTGTTATACAAGCGTGTCAAGCTGCTGGAGCACAAGTACCTAGATTTTGTTACCATGACAAGCTTTTTGTTGCAGGTAATTGTCGAATGTGTTTAGTTGAGGTAAGTAAATCCCCAAAACCGCAAGCCTCTTGTGCACTACCTTTTTTACCTAATTTGCGAATTTTTACAAATACAGCGCTTGTTCGCAAAGCCCAAGAATCCGTCATGGAGTTATTACTTTTGCATCATCCTTTAGATTGTCCCGTTTGTGATCAAGGAGGGGAATGTGAGTTACAGGAGCAAAGTTTTAATTTTGGTTCTGATAGAGGACGGTTTTTCTTTTTTAAAAACTCCTTAGGTGACACCTTTTGGGGTGGGCTTATAAAAACAGTATTACGACGGTGTATCGTTTGTACAAGATGTGTAAGGTACACAAATCAAATAGGAGGTAGTGACTTAATTGGAACTTCTAATAGAGGAGGTCATTCTGAAATTGGAATGTATAAAGAAAGTATTTTAAAAACAGAGACCTCCGGTGGAGTTATTGAGCTATGTCCTGTTTGTTGGGTAAGGCCTAAAATTATTTAATCTAACCATGTTTTTTTTAAAAGAGTATTATCCTGCATTAGTTTTTTTAGGATTTAGTTTTGTTTTAGCGGCTGTTATTTTTGGCGCTTCTTATATTTTAGCGGTATCGGATTCGGATAGTGAAAAACTTTCCTCTTATGAGTGTGGATTTGATCCATATGAAGACGCTAGGAATGCTTTTGATGTACGTTTTTATCTTGTAGCAATTCTCTTTCTTTTATTTGATATTGAAACCATTTTTTTGTTTCCTTGGGCAGTATCGTTAAGTCAATTACCTTCTATAGGTTATTGGTCTATGATAGATTTTTTGTTCGAATTAGTTGTTGGTTTTATATACGCTTGGCAAATTGGAAGTTTAGATTGGGAATGAGGAATTTAGATTACAAACGACGTAAGTCTTTTGCTATATTTGAATCTAAACGAAAAGTTCTTCAAAGTGTTGCAACTAATCAAAATTTAGATGTTTCCTTACGCTGGTGGGCTCAACTAGAAAAATCTAAACTTCCGAGACATAGCAGTTTAAGTCGCGTGCACAATCATTGTGTCGACACGGGTCGATCTCGTTCAGTTATAGGCTTTTATAAAGTATCCAGGTTACAATTACGTAGATTAATTTCTAAAGGATGCATTCCTGGGGTACGTAAAGCTTGTTGGTAATTTAGAATAAATAATAATTTTCTTAACTTGTACAAAAAGTTTACTTGTTTTAATTAATGTACCATTAATACTAAGGGGTACAGAGGAGTATAATATATGTATACATTTAATTCTTCGTAAGTCTCGACTATTAAAAAGTTTAACAAGTTGCTTCGTTGTCAAATAAATATGCCTCAGTTTGATATACTTACTTTTTTTAACCAAGTTTTTTGGTTAATTTCTATTGTTTTTTCTTTTTATATTATAGTTGTACGTTATATGTTACCTGTTTTAGCCTTTAGTTTGAAATCTCGTTCTAAAAATCTAAAGGTAGCAAGTGTTTATAATTCGAAATAAGTATTCGCGTTAGTATAAAACTATATTAGGTTAATGCGTAAAGTATAGTAAAAATAAATAATAGTAAATTTTAACTTCTTCAGGAAGCGTGGCTGAGTGGTTTAAAGCCTTGGTTTGCTAAATCAATGTACATTTTTAATGTACCGTAGGTTCAAATCCTACCGTTTCCATTTCATTCTTAATGAAAACTATCAATAAAAAAACTTTATATTCATGCGAAGTTTGGTCTGTTTCAACTAACTTAAAGAGTTTAAAGTGTTGGTCCCTATTACTGCCTTTAACCCAACAACATACAGGCTTATCCACAAAAATAAAGCGATTTACTTTACTTCGTTCACCCTTAGGCAATAAAAAGGCTAAAGATCAATTTGAGCGAGTAGAATATAGAAGCTACATTTGTATTAAGTCAAGAAATCCTTCTAAAATACTAGGCTTGTTAAACATATTAGGTCAATCTAGCGGCGTTAGATCGAAAGTTTTAGTAAAATATACAAACTAGTTTTTAATTTACTACCGGATAAGTGGTCGAGTGGTTTATGGCACCAGTTTTGAAAGCTGACGTAGTTTATAGCTACCGTGGGTTCGAATCCCTCCTTATCCTAATTAAAATTAATGAAAACTTATAAAAAATCTAAATTATTTGGTAATATTTTATCCGACGGTAGCTTAACATTTTTAGTGTTGTCAAGTTTCCAATCGCAGAAGTCTTTAAACTCAAAAAAAATAGATATGTTTAATCATCCTGTTTGGACAGGTAAGAGACCTAAGGAACAAACAGAAATCTCTAATTTTATTGGTCGCTTAAAGAAGGGCAAAGATAAAAATTTTTTTAAATAACTGCCGCTAGTCATACTAATTAAGCGTATGAAAGTACAATAATTCTTTATTTCCATGATACTTTTGTATGTTTTTAATCAAATAGACTTTGTCAAAGAATCTTATTATAATGCTTTGAAAGAAATATATAAAATAGAACAATGGAAAAACTTTTTGATTTCTAATAAAATAAAACAAGATAAAATAATGAAATTAAAAAAAAGATTAATTTCAGATTTAAATTTAATGTTAGACGTAATGCTTATTAAAGTGCCAAAACTCGTATTCTTCGGTAGAATGTCTCAAAATATTATAAAGTAAAACACTGTATTGTTTCAAAGATTTATATATGTATATATAACCCAGTTGTCCCTCTTAAGAAGAAGAAACCTAGATTAAATTAAATTAGGTTTACTTAATACTACCATTACCCTTAAGCATATACTAAGATATATACTTATTCAGTGTGTTGTATGTTATATATGTATAAATTAATAATATGTACGTATGTAACGCCCTTATAACGTAAAGCTATAGACGCACCATACTTCGCACATCGTGCCCATCTCGGGTTCGGTAAGGGGAAAGGTAGTATACACGCTGATAATTATATAGTTATTTAGAGCTTTGTGTATTCATGTTAATAACACGAGTTATAGGATATACCTAAAATTAATTTAAAGGGCCTTAAAAGCTATTTTTGCTCTTTAGACAGTGCATGTTTATAACATTTGTATCGTACCAAGAATTTAAAGAAGTAGACGATTCTGCTTCTCAACTTAATACACGACAAAATTTAGCCCCCGTCTTAAAAGCTAAAAAACTTAAGGCTAAAGAGGAATTAAACGAGATAACTTTTAATTGACGAAGCGAAAACCTAAAACTAAGAGAAAAAAAGGCTAAAATGATTTTAGAACAACTTAGCCAGCGAAAACTAAAGCAATAACGAATCAAGGAAATCGAAAAAGAAGTCAAAGATCGTTATACTAAAGAGGGTAATGACCAACTCACAAATAATAGCTAATTAGTTCTATCAACTCTATAAATATTCCTAAATACAGAGAAACTTTTAAATTTATTGGCACTAAAACTAGAGAATACTATTGTGGCACACCAGATAAATTTAATTCTGATAAAGCAATAATTTATAATAGAGTAAAATTGAATCTTGAACAAATAAGCTACACTTTAGAATTATTAGACATGTTAAAGAGTAATTATTTGTATACTTTAATAGATTTGTATAAGAAGGGTTAAAGTTTTACTTGTGCTCTTACTGGATTTGGCAATGTTGCTTCTGGTTTACAGATTATGTCTTTTATGTGTCAATCTTATAAAAGACTGTTACTAACCAATTTATTTGAATCAGATAAAGAAAATAAAGATATTTGTTTTATAATCCAAAATAATGTTATTAAAAAGTGTCTTATTGTGGGTTTATTGACTCAAAAAGAATTCCCTAACAATAGCTTGCCCAGGTTTTGTTTGAAACTTTTTAGGGACTTCATTTTTAGCATTTCTATCTTGGGTAGAAGGGATAAAAATCTTCATCTTTTTTGACGAATTATTTAAACCTCTGTAAAAAAAGTTTGTTATATGATCTAGGTTAAAATCTTTTTGTTTTTAGGGTTATAACAGATGTATTCTTTTAAATTTTTAATGGGTGTACAAAAAGTTTATTCATTTTAAAAGTGTCACCTATAATATTAAAGAAAAGGCTTTTTAGTTTAATCCCCTCAAACTTTTCACGATTTAAGTCATTTTTATTTTTAATTAAAAATAACTACAACATCGTTAAATAAAAAACGATGTTATTAAAAATGAGTTTGATCCTGGCTCAGAGTGAAGGCTATAAGTCTGCTTGAATACATGCGAGTCGAATGATTAAGATCATGGCGTACGGGTGAGTAATGGGCTAATATCTACCTTCAACTTCGGAATAATCCCATCCCTCAGGGGAGAAGGCAACAGGAGAATACCGAATATTCGAAAGGTACGCCGGTTGAAGATGATTAGGCTTAGTATTAGGTAGTTGGTAAGATAAAGCTTACCAAGCCTTTGATGCTTAGTTGGTCTGGTAGGACGATCAATCACACTGGGACTGAGACAAGGCCCAGGTTTCATTTGAAGGCAGCAGTAGGGAATATTGCACAATGAGCGAAAGCTTGATGCAGCAAGACTTGGTGAGGGATAGAAGGCTTAGGTTGTAAACCTCTTTTTTAACTGAGGATAATGACATTAGGTTAAGAATAAGTCCCGACTAACTTCGTGCCAGCAGTCGCGGTAATACGGAGGGGGCGAGCCTTATTCGTCATAACTGGGCGTAAAGGGCCCGTAGGTGGTTTTTCGGAAGGTTATTTGTTAAAGACTATAGCTTAACTATAGAAAAGCACTTAAAACAGAAAAACTAGAGTCTGACAGAGGGAAATGGAATTTTTCAATTAGGGTTAAACTCCAGAGAAGTGAAAGAGAACATCAGCTGCGAAAGCGAGTTCCTTGTTCAGTACTGACGCTGAGGGGCGAAGGCGTAGGTAGCGAACAGGATTTGAGACCCTGGTAGTCTACGCTGTCAACGATGAGTGCTAGTTTTTAGAAATCTAGAAAGTATAGCTAAGGCATTAAGCACTCCGCCTGAGGAGTACGAGCGCAAGCTTAAAAATCAACGGAATTGGCGGGGGTTCAAACAAGTGGTGGAGCATGTGGTTTAATGCGATAATACGCGCGTAACCTTACCAGTTCTAGTAAATCTGTCGTTCTTGTGGAGACATAATGAATTTTGGGATTTTCAGGTGTTGCATGGCTGTCGTCAGCTCGTGTCGTGAGATGTACGGTTAATTCCTGTAACTGAGCGTAACCCTTATCTTTCTTACGTTTTGAAATAAATTTTATTAAAAAATAAACTGGATAGATACTGCCGACGTTGAGTAGGAGGAAGGTGGGGATGAGGTCAAGTCTTCATGGCCCTTATGAACTGGGCTACACACGTGCTACAATGGGAAGTACAATAAGTTGCGAGGGAGTAATCCAAAGCCAATCTTTAAATCTTTTCTTAGTTCGGATTGAGGGCTGCAACTCGCCCTCATGAAGCTGGAATCACTAGTAATCGCGAATCAGGACGTCGCGGTGAATATGTCACTGGGCCTTGCACACACCGCCCGTCACGTCCTGGGAGTTGACTTGGCCAGAAGATTTTGGAATAAACTTTTTGAGGTCACAAAAAATGAATAATATTTTATTCAGTGTAAGCCAAAAAAAGAAAGTCCTTTTAAAGGACAGGTAAGCAACCGGGATGAAGTCGTAACAAGGTAGTTGTAGGGGAACCTGCGGCTGGAAAAATCAATTAAGAGGTTTGCCTCTTTTTCTAGGCCTATACCCGAACTCTTATCGAACTCGAGTGTCCTTGTCTAGAAAGCCACACATACTAATTTTTATTGGGAACCATGGCTAAAAAAGTAATTTTATTTTAAGTTTCTTTGTTTTATAAATTATTATGCGCTATAGAGCAGTTATGGTAGCTCGTCAGGCTCATGCCCTGAAGGTCGTAGGTTCGAGTCCCACTGGCGCTATAAATATGGGATTAAAAAAAAAATCATTTAATAAAAAACTTAAGCATTTTACTATTAACTTTGGCCCTCAGCATCCTGCGGCTCATGGAGTTTTAAGACTTATTTTAGAACTTAATGGTGAGGTTGTTCAGCGTGCTGATCCTCATATAGGTTTACTTCATAGAGGTACTGAAAAATTAATTGAGGCAAAAACTTATTTCCAAGCTTTGCCTTATTTTGATAGGTTAGATTACGTTTCAATGATGTGCCAAGAACATACTTACGCGTTATCAGTTGAAAATTTGTTACAAATATCTATACCAAAGCGTGCTCAATATATTAGAGTTCTTTTTGCAGAGATTACAAGACTTTTAAATCATCTGTTAGCCGTAGGTTGTCATGCCATGGATGTTGGTGCCATGACGCCTTTTTTGTGGGCTTTCGAGGAAAGAGAAAAGTTAATGGAATTTTATGAAAGAGTTAGTGGTGCTCGTATGCATGCTAGTTATTTTCGTCCGGGAGGCGTTAGTCAGGATATAAGTCTTGGTTTGGCAGACGACATTTATGCTTTTGTTTCTCAATTTGGTCAGCGTTTAGATGAAATTGAAGAGATGCTTACAGATAATCGTATTTGGCAAGAAAGATTAGTGGATATTGGAGTTGTTACAGCGCAAGAGGCTATTGATTGGGGATTCTCAGGAGTAATGTTAAGAGGTTCTGGCGTACGTTGGGATTTGCGTAAAAATGAACCATACGAGGTTTATTCCGATTTAAACTTTCAAGGCGTTGTAGGTAAAACCGGTGATTGTTATGATCGGTATTTAGCTCGTGTAGAAGAGATGAGACAGTCTTTAAGTATAATATATCAGTGTTTAAATAATATGCCTAAAGGTAGTATTAAAGTGGATGACGCTAAGATTAGCCCACCCTCTAGAACTGAAGTCAAACAAAATATGGAGTCTCTTATACATCATTTTAAACTCTATACAGAAGGTGTGTTTGTTCCAGCAGGTGAAACGTATACTGCTACTGAAGCGCCTAAGGGAGAATTTGGAGTTTATTTGGTTTCAGACGGAAGTAATCGTCCTTACCGTTGTAAAATAAAAGCTCCAGGTTTTTCACATTTACAAGGACTTAATTTTATGTCTAAGTCTCATATGCTTGCTGATGTCGTTACTATCATAGGAACTCAAGATATTGTTTTTGGTGAAGTAGATCGTTAGTCAAAATTTAAATAATTTATAAAGTTTAAAAAATCTATTGGTTATTTTAGGATCCAGGAGATGACGCAGCGGTAGCGTGTTCGCTTTGGGAGCGAGAAGTCATAGGTTCGAATCCTATTCTCTTGATTTAACCGGTAAATAATTTTTTACTTTTATATTGAAATACCTAATTAATGGTTTATCTT